GCAAAAAACGGTCGATAATATCAGAATCTGATGAATCAGCCCGGGTCGGTTTACTAATGGGATGCCCTAATGTGTTAGAAAAATTCGCTTTAGACAATGATCCAATCAGAGGAATAATTGGAACTATTGTCTCGAACTTCTTCATAGCATTATTTATTAGAAATGAATTTTCTAGCATTTGACTTCGTACCACTGAAGAATTTAGTCGTACGCTTGAACGATAACCCAAAAAGTCAAGAGAATACTTGCATAATTGGTTTATATCGATCCTTCCTGGTTGAAACCACGCATAAAAATGATATTGCCATAAAGTAACAAGGTAATATTTCCATTTATTCATCAGAAGAGGCGTATCTTTTGAAGCCAGAATTGATTTTCCTTGATATCTAACATAATGCATGAAAGGATCTTTGAAGAACCATAGGATGCACTGAAAATCATTATCAAAGAAGACTTTGGCAAAATGTTCTATTTTTACATAGAAATAGATTCGCTCAAAAAAGGTTCCAGAAGATGTTGACCGTAAATGAGAAGATTGATTACGGAGAAAAAGAAAGATGGATTCGTATTCACATATATGAGAATTATATAGGAACAAGAATAATCTTGGATTACCTTTTGAAAAAAGGGTAATATGTTTCTTTGGAGTAATAAGACTATTCCAATACTCGTGGAGAAAGAAACGTAATAAATGCAAAGAAGAGGCATCTTTCACCCAGTAGCGAAGGGTTTGAACCAAGATTTCTAGATGGATGTGATAGGGTATTAGCACATCCGACACATAATCTAAATGTGAAAATTTGTCCTCTAAAAAAGGAAATATGGAATGAATTGATCGTAAATTATGCGATTTTGCTATTTCTTTCCTTTCTAAGGAAGATACTAATCGTAGGGAAAATGGAATTTCCACAATGACTGCAAATCCCTCTGAGATAATTTGAGAATACAAATTCTTGTTGTGCCCAAAAAATGGATTTTGGATAGAATCATTAGCTGAAAAAATCAAAGGATTCTGTTGATACATTCGAGTAATTAAACGTTTCACAACTATTGAACTAGATTTCTTGTCATAACCTGCATTTTTGAACCTATTTAAACCATGATCATGAGCAAGTGCATAAATATACTCTCGAAAAAGAAGTGGGTATAGGAAGTCATGTTGTCGAGATCTATCTAGTTCGAAATATCCTTGAAATTCCTCCATTGGAAATTTGATTTGACCCCAAAAAGAAAAAAAAAAGGTAGGGGATTTATTGGTTATCAAATGATACATCGTGCGATACAGTCAAAACAAGGTATTCTAGTAAGAAAAGAATAAATACCTCGTAGACAGGTAGACTCATTAACGGACTCTCTATCCTCTCTTTTTCAATCGAATTAGTTTCTATTCGTTATAGGATAAGAAGATGGATTAGAAATCCTTTATTTTTCATTTCAACCCAATCGCTCTTTTGATTTTGGAAAAAAAAATATCTTTATCAATATGCCGCTTCTTCTACACATTTATGTACAACCTAGAATAGGAAATAGCTAATAGTTAGGACTCATTAAAAAATGGATAATCATCCATTCATGGAAAAGCCCTTCCCGTACCAGGTACTAATATCTTTTTAACGTGTAATTAGATCGGGTAATCAGTCAAATTAAGAAATTATGAACAGAAGTTCGTTGCTTTTTCTTTCTTTATAATTAATTGAGGTCATAGGACTCTATCCATTTATTCATTCGACCCAACTCTGGATTAATTTCATTTTTTTCTCACTAAGAATTCAAACAAGGTTTTGAACCGATCCAGTAAGAATGAAATATTTTCAGAATTCTCTATTGATACGACATGCTGTTTTTTCCAGTCATTCCTTTCAGGATCAGTCGTGGTCTTACAAACTCTACCGAAGGTATGAACGAATCCGTCACTTCATATAAATGTGTAAAATATGCTAGCCGCACTTAAAAGCCGAGTACTCTACCGTTGAGTTAGCAACCCGAAAAAAAATTAGGATATGTAGATACAATTGGAAAAAATAAAGAAATTCAATTGCACGACGCAATCAAAACATCGAACTATCAATAAAATTCAAATTGATTCTAAAATTATGAATCTAAAAAATAAAAATAAAGAGATCCAATAAGAATAATCAAATTTTCAGATAAAAAAAAAGCAATTTGGATAGATTGACTCTTCTCGTTTATGTTATCCATTTTTTTTTAACCAAAAAAGACTTCTTCTTTGTATCACAAAAAATCGAATGAACCCATATATATAGATATTTTTTTTTTTATTGTGAATGAAGTAAAATAAAAAAACGAAATCTAAGAAAGAAAAATATAAGAAAGATAAATAGATCCCTTTCTACACGATCGAATTATATTTGTTCAATACACTGTTGTCAATATGAATAGTTCGAAAAGAATACAATAAAAAAAAAAAGTATAAATAGAGCAAAAGAAGAGGAAGGGAGTGGGGAAAGTATAGTAGAAAAAAAAACTTACACTTATACAAAGCTATATACGAATCACCCACACCCTCTTCTTTTGTATTTCATTAATTGACTTTCCTTTAATTAAGACAAAATTCCGTAAAAACAAACCCCCGCCTTCTTTAAAATATCATAAACAGTTCCTGTAGGTTGAGCGCCTTTTTCAAGAAAATATAGAATAGCAGGAATATTTAAATACGTTTGATTATTTATCGGATCATAAAAACCCACTTTCCGAAGATCTCTTCCTTCTCTTCGGGATCGAACATCAATTGCAACGATTCGATAAACGGCTCATTGGGATAGACGTAGATAAACTAGAACCCCCCCCTAGAAACGTATACGAAGTTTTCTCCTCGTACGGCTCGAGAAATTAGAATATAGATATGTCTATGTATACAATTCTAATGTCAAATAGATCTATAAAAGCATTAAATCAAATAAATTAGACTATGATTATTTAATACTTTTTTTTCTTTATCAAAAAAAAAAAGAATTTGTATTCTCAAAACTCAAGTTGAGTAATTCTGAAATAGCTCAAAAGAAAACCCTTAGGCATTTGATTTTTTGAGTGGTCTCTAACCCCTTTTTCTTTGTCTCATTTAGAATCTATTCGGACTCCTTATTCTTGATCTAGTTGTCGAGACAATTAAAAAAAAAGATATTTCCTTGTTCCAAAATATTTTCTCTTTGCCTTGAATCATTGGGTTTAGACATTACTTCGGTGATTTTTAATCGTTTCAAAATGGCAGCAACATGCCCCTTTTTCTGATTTATTTCTATCAAAGAATCATAAACGGTTGATTCCCGCACGATACACTTTGGATCAAAAGAGTTTCACTAATTCCAACAAATTTTCCTTTTTTGGATTTGAAACTTGCTCGAATTGGATCCTTTCGATTTAGAAATCGAAAATAGACTACACTTACGAAGTTGTTCCAACTTATTAATTGGCACTAACCCTAGATCCTTGCCCTGAGAAATGAATCAATACTTTCTACTCGAGCTACATCACATACTGTTTACACTACAACCCAAGAAAAAATGAGGTTTCTAGTGGAACAGAACAAAGGATGTCGAGCTAAGAGCACCTTCATTCCTATAGAATCAAAAGGGTGGGTGTAAGAATCCACAACTGATCATGTCCTTCAAGTCGCACGTTGCTTTCTACCACATCGTTTCAAACGAAGTTTTACCATAACATTCCTCTAATTTGGAACTGATATGTAATTGATTCAATTAGGGAATCATGAATAGTCATTTGTTCGGTCGTTACATTGCTTTCTAAAGAAGTCTTAGAAAGAATTCAATTTCACCCTCGATTTTCTTTTTATTGGATGAATGCAATATTTTTATTTTATTTATTAATTATTAATTTCTAAATATTAGAAAGAAAAAAGCTCTTTGTATTGAATCTACATTGCATCTTCAAGTAACTTGAGAGGATATATTCAACAATCTTAGACTTCTTCGAATATTAAATACTCATAAGAAATCATTAAATTCAAATAGTTATTGAATTGAAAAAAAACCTACCCGGATATCACTATTTGATGAATAAAGTTTTACTAAAGATTACATTTATCATCATAAATAATCTATCTTTGAATTAAACCTAAATCTCAGTGATTAAAAAAATATAGATAGATAGAAAAAGAAATTTATTTCTTTTTTTCGTGGAGTGGATAAAAAAAGTTGATGTAAAGGAAGATTTAGGCTCTTTTTCTTTCATTTCATACTGAAAAAGAAAATCATAAAAAAAAAAATAATTCCCTCTATCAGATAGACTGAACAATTGTCAGTGGAATGAATTATGAATATTCAATATAGAATATTTCAAATGAACGGATCAAAAATCTTTTTCAAAAAACCAAAAAACGTTATCACTGAAATAGAACGACAATAATACATTAAGCATTTCCTCATTTTACGCGTAGTTTCTTTGACTGGGAGGGTTCGTTCAATAATTTTTATTTAAAGTAAGGAGAATAGAATATAGAATGATAGAATGTATGAATTACCCCCTGTCTATATTATTCCATATATTTACAATTATTTATGAGAACCAAATCAAATACGAAATGAAATACCTAAAAATGAGGTTCAAAGAAAATAGATATGTTATATGTATGTAATTGATTATTTCTTAATCCAATTTGTACAAGCACAGCTAGTGAAATTGATATCTTACATTGTTAATTAATTCTTATTATATGGCACGTAAGACTTTTCGAAGTAACTAACTTAAACTTCAATATGAATATTCAATATTCAAAGTATAAGGGGATGGACATACGATGAAAAGCGCATTCAACCTCTTTCTTTTGCAATCCCCTTTTTTCTTTATTTCCAATTCTTCGAATCTATGTTCCTAGATCACAACTCGATTCAGTTCCATCTATATCTATCTTATTTGAATTTAATTTGTAAAAAAATAGGATTTAAAGAAGAATAGAATCATTAAAAATCAGAAACAAGAATCACATAATATCCAATATTTGACTCTTAAAGAGTAAAGAAGACAGTTCAAAAAGACAACCTTTCTTTATTCTGATAATAGATATTTCTATCTATATAGAGAATAGGTATTCCCTGGGACGGAAGGATTCGAACCTCCGAATAGCGGGACCAAAACCCATTGCCTTACCACTTGGCCACGCCCCATTTCGATTTCTATTCAATACTAATAAACACTAGTATTGTTTTTTGTTATTCGTCAATTCCAATCCAAAAAAAATATCTATGGACTCTATTGTTCCTAGGGTTTTGACACGTGTAGAGATACAATGAAACTGAATTTATTGATCATTACATATAATTCAATTAAGATATTGTATAAAAGTATGATTTCTTCTATTCTTTTTTAATGTAAGAATTGAAGGATTTTTGATTGGTTGAGTTCAAAGAAGGATTTTTTGGTATACCTTACTCTTTTTTTTTCATTTTTAAGGGATATCAATTATCAATAACAATAACTCAATCAAAATACAATTTCCAAGAAAAAAAAAATGTTTGTTATGCTTAATATCTTTAGTTTGATCTGTATCTGTCTTCATTCCACCCTTTATTCGAGTAGTTTTTTCTTAGCCAAATTGCCGGAGGCCTACGCTTTTTTGAATCCAATCGTAGATTTTATGCCAGTAATACCCCTTCTCTTTTTTCTCTTAGCCTTTGTTTGGCAAGCTGCTGTAAGTTTTCGATGAGATCTTTAATACTGTCCTAGACATGATTTATTCGAAAAAAAAAATCGAACAATGGATAAGATCGGATAAGTCTCACAGCATGAACCCTCGATTCAAACAATTCTTAGATAGCTGCAAGAAATCTGACTCACTCTCTTTCCTTTCCTCATTCTGATTCTTTTTCATTTATTGAAAAACCCTTTTAGAGTCATCCCAAAATAGGAAAGATATTTTTTTTTAATAAAAGACTCGACTCTTATTCCAAATGAATTTCTGAAAATTCTTTTTTATTTTTGATTTCGAGAAACCATTTTGTTTATTGGTGTCAAAATAGGATATGGGGTAGAAAAATGGAGAATCTATTCTCTTTTTTTTTTTCAAAAAAAAAAAGATCTTGGAGATTGTGTAATGCTTACTCTCAAACTCTTTGTTTACACAGTAGTGATATTTTTTGTTTCTCTCTTCATCTTTGGATTCCTATCTAATGATCCAGGACGTAATCCTGGACGTGAAGAATAAAAAGGCCTTTCTTTTTACTTGCTTAATTTTTCAATGTTCTTACTTCGGATTTTATCTATTGTACATCCTTATTTATTATATTAAATAAAAAAAAACAAAAACAAGGGAAAGGTTTTGAAAAAAAAAGAAAGAAAATACCAAGTCATCAACGGAAACGGAAAGAGAGGGATTCGAACCCTCGGTACGAAAAACTCGTACAACGGATTAGCAATCCGACGCTTTCGTCCACTCAGCCATCTCTCCCAATTGAAAAAGGATAATTACTATCTTACATTACACAAAAAATAAGGCTTGAAAAAAATCCTTTCTTTATCTCTCTTTATTCTTTTTTTGACTATATTGATATATACAACTTTAATATATACTACTTTTATAAGCAGTCCCATTTAGATAAAGAAAAGGTTCTAAAGAGATATTTCGAATAAAAAAAAATAAAAAAGCAAGAATACCTCTTCTTCCGAAAGAGCTTTTTTTTCTTTTCACGGCCTGGCCTGGTCAGTACCTAGCCGGGCCATTTTTTGTTCCATTCCAAATCATAGATAAAATGATTTGTTTGAAAACAAAAGTGCTTATTATTGATTATTGAAACAACAATCAGAAGAAGGAATCTTTCCATTCCTATGATATGGAATTTCATTCTATAGAATCAAAGTGTCATTTTTTATTGTATTATTATTATTCTTTCTTTTCTTTCCTTCTTTTTTTCCTTTACTGGAAAAAAAAGAAAAAAAAAATAAGGAACTGTGGATTGTTGTGCAATGCATTCTTATGTCATAACATAAATAGTTTTATCGAGCCCTACCTGTTCTGTCAAAAATCCTCCAGCAAAAGAAAGAACTTGTTCTTTCTTTCTTTTAATTTTGAATTAGGAGTGTTCTTTTACTAATCTGATTAGGTCTACTAACATGACAAAACCAAAACAAACACACCAATGCTATAATTTTCATCATTATTTTGTTTTGGATCCTATCTTGATTACGTCCGATTACCTTTTTTTGTTCGACAAAAGTTTCATTTATATACAATAATCGCATTGTAGCGGGTATAGTTTAGTGGTAAAAGTGGGATTCGTTTTATTAATCCCTTTTATAGTTAAGGGATCTCTCGGTTTGATTTGATTCATATTCCGAAAAAAAACTTTTTTTCTTAAAAGGATTTAATCCTTTACCTCTCAACGAAGGATTCGAGGAAGAATATACATTCTCGTGATTTGTATCCAAGGGTCAATTAAAAATTGACAAATTGGATTATTTAATTGCGAAACATAATTTTTTTTTAATTGGATCAATACTTCCAATTTAATGAGTATTAGTACAATTTAA